ATCGTATAAAAAAAGAATAAAAATTTATCGGAAATGCTCAGGAAGAAGGGGTCATCTTTTTCTTTTTTAGGGACAGGAAAATCTCATCTATTGGTTCATTGTACATATCTATTTTAGTTAGGAATTCCGCGTAAAGTAGTAAAGTAAAAAAAAAATACAAATGATCTTGAACTACAACATCTGACCATACATATATGTATTACAATAAAGAAGGAGGATTTTCAATGCGAGATATAAAAACATATCTCTCCGTGGCACCTGTGCTAACTACTCTATGGTTTGGGTCTTTAGCAGGTCTATTGATAGAAATTAATCGTTTATTCCCAGATGCCTTGTCATTCCCTTTTTTTTCATTCTAGTTATTAATATGCGAAGAAATGAAGAAAATTAGGGATACAATTCTACGTTACGTGACTAAAATTTCGCCCCTTCCTTTTTTTTTTTTCAGTTCTTTAGGATAGGAAGGAAAGAAAAAGAAAAAGTGTATTGAACCTCGACAAAAATCTGGTGAATCTAAGATCGAATTTGGGGGAACAGAAATGGAAATGTGTATCCAGATCTAGGACAGGATCCACGAAATCATAGCATAGAAAGAAGATACTTAAATGAAATATTGGGATTTAAGATAGGAATAATTGATAGTTAGAAAGAAATTGTATTACTTAATTATTACTTTATTATTAATTATTACTATTATTATTACTATTACTCTATTAATATTAATTGTAATTATATAATTACAACACATACAACACAACGAAATCTTTAGCTTTAGAAATGAAAATTTAATTTCAAGTTAGTAACTTCTATTGATTTTCTTATTGATTTTTTTGTTCTTTTATTCTTCTTCAGTTCGGGTCGAAAATAGAAGAAGTTAAGTCGATCCAAATCAAAAGGGGGTTCATGGCCAAGGGTAAAGATGTCAGAGTCAGAGTTATTTTGGAATGTACCAGTTGTGTCCGAAATGGTGTCAATAAAGAATCGCCGGGTATTTCTAGATATATTACTCAAAAGAATCGACACAATACATCCAGTCGATTAGAATTGAGAAAATTTTGTCACTATTGTCACAAGCATACGATTCATGGGGAAATAAAGAAATAGATGGAACGGAACGTGTGCGCGATCTTTCCAAGGAACAGGAAGAGGAAGAACTTTACATATTTAAGTTAACATATTTAACTTAACACTTAACATATATAATATAACATATATAATATAACATATGTAATATACATAATATATACAATACAAACCAAACCCGATTTATATATATATATACATGCATATGATGTGTATTATATATGATATGTATAATATAAACGATGTGAATCAAAGCCTATTTCGGTCAGATCTGAAATGAATAAAGAAATAGAATTTTAGAGATAAGGAATAAACCATGGATAAATCCAAGCAACCTTTTCGTAAATACAAGCGATCCTTTCGTAGGCGTTTGTCCCCAATTGGATCGGGGGATCGAATCGATTATAGAAACATGAGTTTAATTAGTCGATTTATTAGTGAACAAGGAAAAATATTATCTAGACGGGTGAATAAATTGACCTTGAAACAACAACGATTAATTACTATTGCTATAAAACAAGCTCGTATTTTATCTTTGTTACCTTTTCTTAATAATGAGAAACAATTTGAGAGAGCCGAGTCGATCCCCAGAACTTCTGGTCCTAGAACCAGAAATAAATAAACATACTCCTCAATTGACTCAAAACTCCAATCGGAACTCAAGCTCAGATTGATGTTTTGTTCAAAAGGCCTAGAATCCCGATTTATTTCTTGTGTTATAAGAAATAAAAAATGGGGGAAGAAGAAATTTTTTTTTATTGAAACATGTTCGTTCATTCCTATTACTTATCTTACTTAATTTTCTTTATTCTATCTTCCCGGAGTTCATTCTCCGGGGAATTCTGTTTCAATTTCAATCATTTCTGTATTATATTTTATAATATCATATCCTTTATTTGATAATCTTATTGGAAATCATGTAAAGACAATTCTTATTTGATATAGATATTTGCGCAAGTATTTTACGATTAAGAAGCAATTGCTTCTTGTACAGATTTGGTATTAATCTACTATAATTATGGAATACCTTATTCTCACGAATTACTGCATTTATTCGAGTGATCCACAAACTACGAAAATCCCTCTTTTGCCTGCCTCTATCTCGATGAGAGGAAACCAAAGCTCTCATTTTCTGTTGAGTAGTCGTTCGAGTAAGTCTTGAATGAGCCCCAATAAAGGTTGATGCAAATAAACGAATTTTTGTTCGACGTTTCCGAGCTGCATATCCTCGTCTAACTCTGGTCATTGAATCAAATTAAACCTTAATGAATAACTAATTGATTTCTCTTCTTTCAGTCATCCTTTACCCCCCGTCAAGTCAATTAATAACAAATAGATTATTCCGATATATAAAATATAAATTCCAATGGCTTTTGCTACTATGACTTTCCCCAACCACAATTTTTTATTCCTTCCAGGCATTTCACCTGGAAATAAGAAATTCTAACGATACCAAATAAAAAAAATAGGGGGTTCCATCGTTTCTATGGTTACTTTTTTTTTAAACGGTGAGGTCCTCTTTATACACCGGAGCCTCTTCTTTTATTTTATCAAATGTTATTGTTAACTTGTATAGTTCACACTCTTTGGCTCTACCCATCAATTATACAGTAATAGTTCTTTTCACAATAAGAGTTGTTCATACAGTGACGGCATTTAATTATGAAAGTTAGCTAGGTAGCTGACCCTCTTAGTCCGTTCTTTCAAGAATAGGAGTATCCCCTTTTTGCTTCTTATAATACCATTTCCTCCGCTTAATAGATAATCATTTGCCCCCAATGGAGAATTCCTTTTCATCTCAAATCTAGGTGATTGGATTTGCACCAATGTAAACCATAAATTCCAAACTATAGGTATATGATAGATCTTCTCTATCTATCCTATTCATTGGTACTGGTCATTGATACTGGAAAATTGTCTCATTTGTTCGAACTCATGATCTGAACGAGTCGCACATACACCCTAGTGCATGTTCCTCGACGCTGAGGACATCCTCTAAGAGCGGGAGATTTCGTGACATTTCTTATTGGCTGTCTTGTGTTTCTAATAAGTTGTTTAATAGTTGGCATGTCGGATGTATATATAGAATTCCAGAATGGAATGGGGTGGTTTAGATCGATCTTAACCTGATGATTGATGATCATGAATTTTTTTTTTCTATTCAATATCAAATCGCAGAAAATTCGAATTATGGTTTGAAATGGATTTACATGAAATTACTAGTATTTTCATTTTCGACCGCTACAAGATCAACAATGCCATGAACTTGGGCTTCTGTTGCTGACATAAAAACATCTCTTTCCATGTCTTCGGATACAACCCATAAAGGATTACCCGTTCTTTGTACATAAACCTTTGTGAGGGTTTCGCGAAGTTTCAGTAGTTCTTCCGCTTCCAGGATAAATTCGCCTGCTTGTGCTTCATAAAAAGAACTAGCAGGTTGGTGAATCATAACCCTGATGATATTGATATAACATCATGAACGGTTCTTCTATCTTGCATGATTGGGCTAAAGTAAGGGATAAAAAAAATATAAGAAAAAATAGAATTGTACAACCGTACGGGCATCTTTTGTGCATACGGCTCTACAATGGAATTTACTTTTTCTTTTTCTTCTCTTCTATTCTATTGAAGAAAGAAATAGAATCCATCCGATCCAGATCGTTGAATGATCCATTTACCACCCTTCCTTTCGTAGGAGTAAAAAAAATACTATGATGGTTCTGTTGCTTTATATATTTATTTTGTCTGTGATTTAGCAATACCAAAGTTCCTTTGTGATACGATCAAATAAGGAAAAAAATGATCTTTTTTTTTTTCATTTTTGTACTTTTTCTTTTATAACATAAATATCAGAAAGAGAATTCTGATGTGGAAAAGAATGGTTTGTGACGCTGAAATGTACCCCCAACACATAAGATCAAATCCGAAATGACCCCTGTTTCATACTACTATCTCGACATAAAATCTCATGTTATGAAAAAAACAATAATGGTTTGCTCATATCGAACTCGAAGTGCCATGCTATTATTACTTAGTATTCATATTCAATATGGGAAGGCATAGTATTCCTTTTTTTTTTCAAATAAAAAAACTCATTGGCGCCAAGCGTGAGGGAATGCTAGACGTTTGGTAATTTCTCCTCCGACCAGAATGAAAGATCCCATTGAAGCGGCTAATCCCATGCATATTGTATGCACATCGGGTGGCACAAATTGCATAGTATCATAAATGGCTATTCCTGGTATTACCCATCCGCCGGGAGAGTTTATAAATAAATAAAGATCCCTAGTATCATCTTCTATACTGAGATATACCATGAGACCAACAAGTTGATTCGAGATCTCGCTATCAACTTCTTGGCCTAAAAAAAGTAATCTTTCTCGATAAAGTCGGTTGATTAGAACAAAATTGGTTCCCTTAGGAACCGTACGTGCACCTTTGGATGCATACGGTTCAAAAAAAAATTGCGAAAAAAAAGAATCAATGTGTCGATTCCAGTTCTATTTCTTTTTTTTCTGTAACAGGTTTTTGTTTTTCTAATGAAGGGGGTTTTCTTCTTCTATTTTTCAAAAAACATAAGATGAGTTTTTGTTCCCTTACCTATACCTATAAAAAAAAAAAAAGAATTTACTGAACTTATTGAACTAACCTCTCATTGATGTATTGTTTCATCGAGATTCAAATCACGATGTCATTTTATTGTTCCTGAATGGGCCCTTTCAATTTTTTTAGGTTCATGTTTGTTCTACTCCGGGAAAAGATCTACCCGAATTCTATTTGTACATATAGGGCAAATGATCTCAGTACCACTTTTTTTTGTTACGACTTCTTTTTCAATTTGTTTCATGTCTTCTCCAAACTATTCGATGTATTCATCATACTACTCCATTGGTTGGCAGTTTGAGATCGCTCCTATAGTAAGTATAAGAGTCGTTTATGATACAAGTGGTAATCGTACATATATTATCAATTTGTTACCAATTTGGTATTTTCTGAACGGAGCCTGGAGACTTTATTTTATCAGTCCAAGTCAACCATAAATTCTTCTAATTGATAATATTGATCCCCAATATAAATTGATCGAATTGTACTTCACGCTCCAAATGATTGATGGTTCACTCAATCTCAATACAATATTTCTTGGGCGAAACAGAGGATATCTCGATCGGGGGAGAGAACGGGTAAATCCCATATGACCCAATATGTCTAACAAGTCGCGCTATACGTCAACCCAAACTGCATCTTCCTCTCCAGGATTCCGAAAAGGTACTTTTGGAACACCAATGGGCATTAAATTAAAGAAAAAAAATTAAGTACTATACTTCACTTTAATATGGAAACGTAACAATGGGTTTATTGTCTTCATCCTTTTTTCTGTTTATTCTATTTTCTAGATAGATTGATTGGAAGGTTTATAGAGTAAGATAGAATGAATAAAGAAAAATTTTAACGAACGGAGCAATCGATCGTTCGAATGATAAACAAGTATCTATGCATTCGTTCCCACAAAATGGGACCAATTCTCCCATTGCGTATTGGTACTTATCGGGTATAGAATAGATCTGCTTCTCTTTGTTCTTATGAACAGAATTGTTCCGTTATTTTCAATGGAACGGAATAAATATTAACTCTTTCTCATACAGAATCCACTGAAAAGGTTAGGTACTTAGGTACATAGTATAGTCCTTTCCAATGCGATAAAATAAGGTGACATAGTGTCTATTTATCTTTGATAAAGGGGTATTTCCATGGGTTTGCCTTGGTATCGTGTTCATACTGTCGTATTGAATGATCCCGGTCGATTGCTTTCTGTCCATATAATGCATACAGCTCTAGTTTCTGGTTGGGCCGGTTCGATGGCTCTATACGAATTAGCGGTTTTTGATCCCTCTGACCCTGTTCTTGATCCAATGTGGAGACAAGGTATGTTCGTTATACCCTTCATGACTCGTTTAGGAATAACCAATTCGTGGGGTGGTTGGAGTATTTCAGGAGGAACTATAACGAATCCGGGTATTTGGAGTTATGAAGGTGTCGCAGGGGCACATATTGTGTTTTCTGGCTTGTGCTTCTTGGCAGCTATCTGGCATTGGGTGTATTGGGATCTAGAAATATTCTGTGATGAGCGTACGGGAAAACCTTCTTTGGATTTGCCCAAGATCTTTGGAATTCATTTATTTCTCTCAGGGGTAGCTTGCTTTGGCTTTGGCGCATTTCATGTAACAGGTTTGTATGGTCCTGGAATATGGGTGTCCGATCCTTATGGACTAACTGGAAAAGTACAATCTGTAAATCCAGCATGGGGCGCGGAAGGTTTTGATCCTTTTGTTCCGGGAGGAATAGCCTCTCATCATATTGCGGCGGGTACATTGGGCATATTAGCGGGTCTATTCCATCTTAGTGTCCGTCCGCCTCAACGTCTATACAAAGGATTACGTATGGGAAATATTGAAACTGTACTTTCTAGTAGTATCGCTGCTGTTTTTTTTGCAGCTTTCGTTGTTGCTGGAACTATGTGGTATGGTTCAGCAACTACCCCAATCGAATTATTTGGTCCCACTCGTTATCAGTGGGATCAGGGATACTTTCAGCAAGAAATATATCGAAGAGTTAGCGCCGGACTAGCCGAAAATCTGAGTTTATCGGAAGCTTGGTCTAAAATTCCCGAAAAATTAGCTTTTTATGATTACATTGGTAATAATCCGGCAAAAGGGGGATTATTCAGAGCAGGCTCAATGGACAACGGGGATGGAATAGCTGTTGGATGGTTAGGACACCCCGTCTTTAGAGATAAAGAAGGGCGCGAGCTTTTTGTACGTCGTATGCCTACTTTTTTTGAAACATTTCCGGTAGTTTTAGTAGATGGAGACGGAATTGTGAGAGCCGATGTTCCTTTTAGAAGGGCAGAATCAAAGTATAGTGTTGAACAAGTAGGTGTAACTGTCGAGTTCTATGGTGGCGAACTCAATGGAGTTAGTTATGGTGATCCTGCTACTGTAAAAAAATACGCTAGACGTGCCCAATTAGGTGAAATTTTTGAATTAGATCGGGCTACTTTGAAATCCGATGGTGTTTTTCGTAGCAGTCCAAGGGGTTGGTTCACTTTTGGGCATGCTACGTTTGCTTTGCTCTTCTTTTTTGGACACATCTGGCATGGTGCTAGAACCTTGTTCAGAGATGTTTTTGCTGGTATTGATCCAGATTTGGATGCTCAAGTGGAATTTGGAGCATTTCAAAAACTTGGGGATCCAACTACAAGGAGACAAGTAGTCTGATACAACATTGCTCTGGTATCTTTCGCCTCCCCCTCTATTTTTTTTTTGATTTGACATCAGGTACCGGAGAAATCTTGATTTGAATCACCATTTATTCTTTGACTCTTTACTTTTCTTTATATGGTAAATGATCCCAAATGAATAGGTGTGGAAGCTATAATTGTAAACCACGATCGAATCTATGGAAGCATTGGTTTATACATTCCTTTTAGTCTCGACTTTAGGGATAATTTTTTTCGCTATCTTTTTTCGAGAACCGCCTAAGGTTCCGACTAAAACTAAAAAAATGAAATAATTTTTCATTATCTCAATTGAAGTAATGAGCCTCCCAATATGGGAGACTCATTACTTCAACTAGTCCCCGTGTTCTTCGAATGGATCTCTTAGTTGTTGAGAGGGTTGCCCAAAAGCGGTATATAAGGCGTACCCAGTAAAGCTTACAAGTAAACCAGATATGGAGATGGCGACTAGGGTTGCTGTTTCCATTTTTAGATAATTTCAAGATCACAATGGATCTACGATAAGATCGTTTATTTACAACTACAACGGAATGGTATACAAAGTCAACAGATCTCAACCAATGAATAGTATTTTATGGCTACACAAACCGTTGAGGGTAGTTCTAGATCTGGGCCAAGACGAACTACTGTAGGGAATTTATTGAAACCATTGAATTCGGAATATGGTAAAGTAGCACCGGGCTGGGGGACTACACCACTTATGGGGGTCGCAATGGCTCTATTTGCGATATTCCTATCTATTATTTTGGAAATTTATAATTCTTCCGTTTTACTGGATGGAATTTCAATGAGTTAGGTTCATAAGAACTAGAAAGTCCTAGTTTTTCAATCAAAAAAATTACTTTACTTAAGAAAGACTCGGATTTCTAGACCATTCTGGTAGTTCGACCGTGAGATTTATTTGTTTCGGTATTTCCGGAATATGAGTGTGTGACTTGTTATAATTGATCCTATTGATAATACAGAAAATGGGCCTGTCATCTCTATCAAGATGATTCTACCTCGTCGGATATTTATTCTAGTATCTGGAGCACGGAATATATAGAATAGATCAAGAAAAGAAATATTTGAACTATGATTCATACCCACTATTTACTATTCAGACTTCGCAACCGGACTCAAAAAAAATTCAAATAGGTATTTCCTAAATCAAACGATTTTTCTTCTTTCAGTTTGAACAAAGGACAAATGTTTCTCTAGATTTTGTTGAGTCATTACATCCATTCATTGAATAAGTGATCATCAAACGGTTCTTACTCAGAGAACCTTTGAGTTTAGCTTGAGGCTTTGCTTGATTAAATCATCGTGGTTCTAGTATGAATCTGAGGTTTCAATTGATTCATAGGGTCTCAACAAGGGAATTCCTATCAATAGCAAAACTATTATTAATCTGCATTACGCACAAAAAACAACAAATCAAATAACAAATAAAAAAATAGGGAAGAGAAGATTCAAGAGGCCTGTACCGATCAACATAAAGAAAGACGGATGAGCCAACTTGATATTTTTGGCATTATCATCACAAAGAAGAGATTCCGGATTTTTGTTACTTCGTATCTTTGGGGCAAATCGAATCAAGTGGCTAAGAAGTTTTGAACTTTCTATTACATATCCGTTGAAATCAGTATTTGTGTGTTTCCGCTTGAGCCGTACGAGATGAAATTCTCATATACGGTTCTCAGAGGGGGAATTCCTTTGGATTACCTATCTCAATAAGGTATATGATTGGTTTGAGGAACGTCTCGAGATTCAGGCGATTGCGGATGATATAACTAGTAAATATGTTCCTCCTCATGTCAACATATTTTATTGTTTAGGGGGGATCACACTTACTTGTTTTTTAGTACAAGTAGCTACAGGTTTTGCTATGACTTTTTACTATCGTCCAACCGTTACAGAAGCTTTTTCCTCTGTTCAATACATAATGACTGAGGCCAATTTTGGTTGGTTAATTCGATCAGTTCATCGATGGTCAGCAAGTATGATGGTTCTAATGATGATCCTGCACGTATTTCGTGTATATCTCACAGGTGGGTTTAAAAAACCCCGCGAATTAACTTGGGTTACAGGTGTGGTTTTAGCTGTATTGACTGCATCTTTTGGTGTAACTGGTTATTCCTTACCTCGGGACCAAATTGGTTATTGGGCAGTAAAAATCGTGACAGGTGTACCTGAAGCTATTCCTGTAATAGGATCGCCTTTGGTAGAGTTATTACGTGGAAGTGCTAGTGTGGGCCAATCCACTTTGACTCGTTTTTATAGTTTACACACTTTTGTATTGCCTCTTCTTACTGCCGTATTTATGTTAATGCACTTTCCAATGATACGTAAGCAAGGTATTTCGGGTCCTTTATAGAGAAGACAGATCATAGATATTTGTAATTGATCATATATCATATCGGGAAGGAACAATATTATTTCATTGCTACAAATATGGATTATTGAAAAAATAAGACATGTTATTTGGATACTTCTCTTCAACTACGAAGTATTGTATTTCTTAATTGATACGAATAGTTGAAGTGGATTTTCCGAAGAGAGGATGGATTATGGGAGTGTGTGACTTGAACTATTAATTGGGCCATGCAGATATATGATTTTATCCGCCACGTTGGAATT